TGACCTGCTATCAAGAAAAGAATTGCAATAGCTAAATGATGATGAGCAATATCAGTCAGCCATAGACCCCCAGTTACTGGATCTAATCCTCCACGAAAAGTAAGAAATTCCGCATATTTTGACCAATTCAAAGTAAAAAATGGGGTTGCTCCCTCGGAAAAACTTGGATAAAGTTGAGCCAAAAGATCACGATTCAAGATAAATTCATGAGGAAGCGGAATTTCTTTAGGATCTACTCCGGCGTTTAGAAATTGGTTAATTGGTAAAGATACATGGACTTGATGCCCCGCCCAAGAAAGAGAACCAAGTCCGAGTAGCCCTGCTAAATGATGATTCAACATAGACTCTACATCTTGGAACCAAGCCAATTTTGGAGCAGCTTTGTGATAATGGAACCAACCGGCAAAAAGCATTAAGGCTGCAAAGATTAATGCACCAATTGCGGTACAATAGAGTTGTAATTCACTAGTTATTCCAGATGCTCGCCAAATCTGAAAAAAACCAGAGGTTATTTGTATTCCTCGAAACCCCCCGCCCACATCACCATTCAATATTTCTTGGCCGACTATTGGCCAAACCACCTGGGCACTAGGTCTAATGTGAGTAGGGTCACTCAGCCATGCTTCATAATTGGAAAAACGAGCACCGTGGAAATACATACCACTTAGCCAAAGAAAGATAATAGAAAGTTGCCCAAAATGAGCACTAAATACTTTTCGAGAGATCTCCTCCAAATCATTGCTATGGCTATCGAAATCGTGAGCATCGGCATGTAGATTCCAAATCCAAGTGGTAGTCTCGGGGCCTTTAGCTATTGTTCTTGAAAAATGACCTGGTTTGGCCCATTCCTCGAAAGAAGTTTTTATGGGATCCCTATCTACTAAAATTTTGACTTCTGGTTCCGGCGAACGAATAATCATTGAGTCCTCCTCTTTCCGGACAACACATACAAAGAAACCCGCCAACAGTCAAATAATTAATGAATCTCTGAGAGCTCTTTCTAATTTTTTTATTCTCCTCAATCTCCCATCCTTTTTTTTAGTTATTCACTCGAGCAATTATGATCTAGAAGTCGATTCGTGGCAAGTGTTCGGATCTATTATGACATAGCCATGCGGCGCCCAACGGACCTTTTTAATCGTCTAAAATCTTTTCGGGTCTTTGTGTTGATCCAAAAATCATTTTTTTGCGCAACCCGGTGTATTTATTAACATATCAATTAGATGTTCTTAGATGTCCTTACGTTATGCCTTCCATTACCCCCACCATAGACATATTTTTTTGTTCTTATCCAAATCCCATGAAAACAGGCATGTATCATTGCAAAGAAATATATATTCGACTCTATCTGCGTATCGTTTATACTTCTGCTTATCATTTCTATCTCATATGAAATAGAAAATGCTCTTTGAAATGAAAGGATATAATGAAATTTTTTGGTTGTTTTTGTCATAAAAAAGATCCGTTTGATTTGACATTTGACTAATCAGACTAATAAATCAAAAAAGAGTGTTCTTATTCGAAAGGCCTTGTGATCTTCAACCAATTTTGGGCTTCAATATAATTACCGGGAGTAAGCGCTATAGCCTGTTTCCAATACTCAGCGGCTTGATCAAACCAAGCCTCCGCAATTTCAGAATCTCCCTGTCGAATGGCCTGTTCTCCCCGGTCAGAATAGGCTATTCAATTCCTTCCTCGAGAACCGTACTTGAGAGTTTCCTAACTCATACGGCTCACAATTCTTGTGGTATCCCGTTTTTTCAATCTACACCATCTATCTAATAGAATGAGATTTCTCAGAGATCTCTCTCCCTTGTTTTTTTTATCGGGTTAACAAAAAGAGATTAATTGTATGAGTTTCAAACTTGAATTTGTTTTCATATTAATAATGAATTTTTTTTTTCGTTTTATCTTCTCTCCCACCCTCAACATAGGCATTTTCAACATTGCTAGAAGTTTCTTAAAGGTAACTATCTCGGTTTCATAGAAAAACTGATTTTATAGAGAATCTTAGAAAAAGTCTTTTCTTCATATTCCTTTATTTCATTTTATTTCTATTTTTAATTATATTCTAAATAGAAAGAAAAAAAAAAAGACTTACTATCTTTGGGATCTGATGCTACACCGCTGCTCAATACCTTAGTGGATCGACTTTATTACATACGTCGATTCCTAACTTTTTTCTTGTATCATGACTTAAATTAAGTAAGCAGTTATTATTGTATCGTCCCAAAACATCACTAATTGATCTTGACGGCGCTTTCTTTATTAATTGGATCCTTTATCCATAGAATATAGAAGAAAGTATCTAGGCCATATCTATTTCTTTCTATTTCGACTTCTAAGAAGTTCCTTTCTTTGCTACAGCTGATAAAAATCGTTTTGTGGACGATGCTTATGTAGAAAAACCCATTTTTTTTTCTAGTATTTACTACTCTTTTCTCTTTCCTTTTTTCTTGCTATAGTGGAGATAGCCGCACGTAATGACAGATCACAGCCATATTATTAAAAGCTTGTGGTAAGAAGGGGTTTCGCTCGAGTGCTCTAAAATAATATTCTAAAGCTTTCGTATGTTCTCCGTTCCTTGTGTGAATAAGGCCTATGTTATAGAGTATATAACTTTGATCATAAGGATCAATTTCTAGTCGCATAGCTTCATAATAATTCTGTAAAGCTTCTGCATAATTTCCTTCGGATTGAGCCGACATCCGTTACGGTCGTCGTTCATTTTTAAGAATCTCCGTTCCAGAACCATACGTGAGATTTTCACCTCATACGGCTCCTCCCTTAGGTGCATAATGAGAATAATACAATACATGGAATCAAAAAAGAGTGCAAAATTCTCGTTATGGACTGAGTGGGGCTAGTGTTTTTACAAGAAATCTCTAGCCAACCTTCCTGCCAAAGATTTATTTAACATCAACCTATTTGATGTTAATCTTAAATAAAAAATGGTAACTTCAACAATTTCTTTGTCCCCTACGCCCTTTAATTTCCCGGAATTGGTCACTTCAACAGTCTTCGATGGTTATACAGGTATCCAAAATAGGAACGAGATGGATGTTTGTTGCCCCAACCATTTTAGTTTCGATCTCGATAAGGAAGGCGATAATTTCGACCAAAGTGTCTGCGTATTGTTGATTTCTAGGTGTAGTGCTTCTTCTCTTATACTGCCTATTGATTCTAATGGATGAGGGTTGACTCGCACCGCAATACAGATTCATAAGTTTAACCTCTGGCTCACTACTAGAATCGACAATTTAAGCATCTGAGGCTGCATTAATCGGGGATACACGACAGAAGGAATTGTTTTTTTTTTTACAAACCTCACCTTCAAAAAGCGTGGATTTATTTCATTTTTTTTTCTATTCCGAAATCATGCGTCAGTCTTATAAGACTGAAGGCGGTAAATAAAATTGAGATCGAAAAGATATGTAAACTAATGATCAAATCACACCATCTCTGTAATAGGTAAATGCCTCCTTTTCTCCTGAAGTTGTCGGAATTATTCGTAATAAGATATTGGCTACAATTGAAAAGGTTTTATCAATAAAATTTCCATTTATACTCGATTTAGTCATAGATAACAATCCACTCTCAAATTCTTTTCATTACCTTTCGTAAGAAAATGATTCCCCACAAACAAAGGAATTGTACACTACGAAATAACATAAAAACAGAATTTTTAAATCCTTTTCCTTAAATTCTTTCTTTTTGGCCGGAATTACATAAAATAATAATAAATAGTTTAGATTTCAGACAAATCTAGTCGACTAGTATAAGAATGAAGAGGTCCTAGTTCTGATTCCCATCTCATCTCCCAATTGAAGAAAAAAGAAATAGATAGAACGATCAGTTGATTCCTTACGATTCATTGATTTGATTGAATTCGTGTCAAAATATCCGAAAAGGATGGGAGCACTAGATAACATAAATGGATATCTAAAAAATCGATATCTTTCCTCTTTTAGTTTTTTCATACTTTTTTTCGAATTGATTGCCCCGAATTTTCGAAGTATCAAGTAAAGTAAAAATCAAAGTGGCTCGCTATTGATTCGGTTGATGGGGCATAATCATTACGTAGGAGAGATGGCCGAGTGGTTCAAGGCGTAGCATTGGAACTGCTATGTAGGCTTTTGTTTACCGAGGGTTCGAATCCCTCTCTTTCCGTACCCTCAACTAATTTACCAATCTTAATGAACACAATGTATCAAAGAACAACACCACATACTCAAATTCAAAAAGGTAGAACTCGAACCCTCGGTAATTTTGATATCGATTTGCTATTGCTATCCCTGGATAAGCACTTTATCCTCCGTCTTTTTTTAGTTACTTTTTTTATGGGAAAGAAAGGGGGTAGGAGTAATAAAGTTGTCCAAACCTCTTCTTAGTTGAGTTAGGTTTAAGTTTGCCGAGAATAATATTCTACGACTAGCAATTCATTTATTTTCAAACCAATCGATTGACTCTCGATTATTTGATTGACTAATCCTTTATATTGGAATGGGTGAAGAGTCAAATGTTTTGGAACTTCCTCATGAGGGGATGAATCAAGATAACTTTGAATCATATCTCTAGATTTTTGAGCATGGCTCGCCGTAATAATATCGTGTGGTTTGCAGCGATAACTTGGTATATCTACTATATGGTCATTAACTAAAATATGTCTATGGTTAACTAATTGGCGGGCTTGGGGAATAGTCGAAGCCATACCCAATCGGAAAAGGATGTTATCCAAACGCATCTCAAGTAATTGTAGTAAAACCCGAGCTGTTGACCCCTTGGCTTTTCCGGCTATACGAACATATTTTAGTAATTGTCGTTCTGTAAGACCATAATGAAAACGCAATTTTTGTTTTTCTTCTAAACGAATACGATATTGAGATTTTTTCCCAGAGCGCAATTGGTTTTTCAAATCGCTTCCGGCTCTAGGCCCTTTACTAGTTAGACCTGGTAAAGCCCCAAGACGACGTATTTTTTTGAAACGAGGCCCCCTATAACGCGACATGAAGACTCCTTTTTTGTTTGGACATAAATAAACTGAACTAAATAAATTGATAAATTAAGCGAGGCGAAATACAATAATACAATGAAGTATTGTTCTAAAAAGAATTAAGAAATGGATTGAATTGGAGTAATAGAATGACCATTTTTTATTTCTATATAGAAATGTATAGAAATCATTTTATTTCTATATTAATTTATATATCATATCAATAGAAATTTATTAGAAATTATTAAAACCCGCGTTTTGTTCTGCCGAAACTGAATTCTTACTGTTTTTTTGCTAAGTGAAATGGGGCATATGATAGGTCGGCAACCCTTGGAAAAAGGGGAAAAGCCATTTCAATGTTCTTTGATTTCAAAAATACACTCTCAATCATGTGAAAATCAAAACAAATAGACAAAAGCCGGCTATCGGAATCGAACCGATGACCATCGCATTACAAATGCGATGCTCTAACCTCTGAGCTAAGCGGGCTCAAATAGAGCAAAAATTGTCTAGGCATCGTCAAATAATAGGATCTTTTTTTTTTTTGATTAATATGAATTATTCAGTATTAGCTATTCATAATAGCAATAGCTATAGATTCCTCTTTTTTGATATTGATCAATATTCTAGAAATTAATGATTAGTAATTCGATTATTTATTCTAAATTCGAATTCTTAATAAATTTGAGTAATATAAAATGGATATCCATTTTCTGTTTCTCAACACTTAACGGAAACTTCTTTCAATAAGGTATTTGAAAATGTTAATGTATTCGAATTCTAGGAATTCGAAAGAATTCAAAATGCTAACTAATTCAATTCTAATAAAAAATTTCAAAATTACTGAAATAATTAGTTTCGTTTTAGCTATAATCAATGATTAATGGTTTTGATAACTAGATACAAAATGATTGATATTGTATCAAATACCTTTTTTGAGTTATTTTCTCGGAAGTTAAAGACAAAAAAAGAATCGACCCTTCAAGTATTTTAAATTGCATAAAAAAAAATAATGATAATAAGAGAAGCATATATAATGACATGTATCAATTTCTATTGAATTGCATAAACAGAAGTGATAGAATCATTTCGGGTTGTATCAAATGTGGGTGTCGGTCTTGGGTATCCAATAAACATTAAACAAAATAGGCAATAAATTCAAACACAACAAGACCCACTTTTTTAGTTTATAGAGTTTTGGTTTACATATAAATAGAAATCCAATCAATCGGAGATTCGTATTGAAAAAAAAAAATACACTGCTTTGATTTCAGCATAGTATAAAATAGGGGGATATGGCGAAATTGGTAGACGCTACGGACTTAATTGGATTGAGCCTTGGTATGGAAACATACGAAGTGACAACTTTCAAATTCAGAGAAACCCTGGAATTAAAGATGGGGCAATCCTGAGCCAAATCCTGTTTTACGAAAACCAACAGCAGTTCATAAAGCGAGAATACAAAAAGAATAGGATAGGTGCAGAGACTCGATGGGAGATATTCTAACAAATCGAGTTTACCGCGTTGAGTTGGTTTTCTATCGAAACTAAAAAAAAAAGGGGGAAACCCCTATACATAGATATATGTACTGAACGCTATACAAACTGGATTAAGACATCGCGAGTCTATATTATGATTATATGCAAAAGGAAAGAATTCTTGTGATGTGAATCGATTGTATTAACTGGCAGAAAGAATCGAATCTTCATTGATTCCATGATTGATAAATATAAATCAATTTACTCCAGAAATCTTTTGAAAAAAAAAAACGGATTAATCGCACGAGAATAAAGATAGAGTCCCATTCTACATGTCAATAGTGACAACAATGAAATTTTAAGTAAGAGGAAAATCCGTCGACTTTAGAAATCGTGAGGGTTCAAGTCCCTCTATCCCCAAAAAAACATTTGACTCGTTAATGCTTTATCCTATTTTTTTTTTTGATATAAGGATATCATTATTATTCGTTTTATTTGTTAGTGGTTCAAAATTTTTTTCTTTCTTATTGTTCTTTCCCAAAGTTATGTACCCGAGTGTATATTTTTTTGTATTAACCCAAGTTGGGTTTGGTGTTATATAAGGTACACACAAAATAAGATCAATTCATTTTTGAATTGACATAGAACGAAGTCATATCATAAACTGAAGATGATATATTAAGTAAAATAATAGTCGGGATAGCTCAGCTGGTAGAGCAGAGGACTGAAAATCCTCGTGTCACCAGTTCAAATCTGGTTCCTGGCACATAATTCATTTGGATGAGTATCTATTCACCAAATACATTCATATATCCAACATAATGGATATGGATCAAAATCAAAATTTTTTATATTTATGAATCCATATCCATATTCATTAATAGTATCGATTAGCATACCACGAAGTATCTGTAACTCTCATGTTATCCTTTGTATTCTATTCCATTTCAATTTGAAAATCGCTGACGAAAATTTCTAGATTTCTCGAAAGAGGATAAAAAGTATCCATATTCTCTCATATATAAAAT